TATGTACATGTTAGATTTCTCTGGGGTTGGGTGAGGAAGAGGGGTTTTGGCTAGGTGGAGATGGGATGGAAAATTTTACTAATACTAGGATTTAGGTCAAAATTTCGTGGTCTACTAGAATGGAAAAAGTTTTTAAAAATTAGGTATTTTTGTTTTCTTTAATGTTTTTGGGGTTTGGCATTAAAGTTGGGGGTGGGGGGGTTTGTTGGTTGATAGTTTTTTCAGTCTTAGTAAATTTGTATGTCCTACAAGCATGAATATATAGTCTCTAGGGCTTTGTATATGTGGATAAATGATTCTTAATTAAAAGGTTCGCCAGGATTTTGGGCTGATCTTCATGCCTTGACGGCTATGTTGATTGAAGGCATCCGAAAATAAAAAAATACCAAATGTATGAGACTTATTGTTATGTTGGTCACGGATTTTTAGACCTGTACCATCGAGATGTCTTATTTAAGGGGAACGTATGGACGATAAATCATTTATGACCCTGAAGTAAGAACCAGATGTCTGATAAAGTTCCAGGATAGCGACCCCCAAGTTGTATGGGCCCGGAGCGAGAAGAGGGGGACTAGTGGGCGGGTTGTTGATTTCACGGAGGATGGTAGATATATAAATAACTGGGGTCAGGGATAGTCATATGGAAAAGAAGGGTTTATGATTATATGGTGTATGTCTAATAACACAGATATGTCCGGGAACCATTATTCTAATGTATTCAAGAATATCCATGTTGTGTAGGTTTTTAAGTTGATTAAGGTATTATGTCTTAGTACATTAATTAAGATATACATTGCTTATATGCATGGGGAAGAGAAATTAATGTACGATATACATAAATGTTCTAATGTCCTATATCATTTTATGTACTGTCAAGAAGTAGTTTAATTAGAATATCAGCTTTGGGTGTTGATGGTGGGGAGTTAATTCCTTCTTCTTGATGTGTGGGTGATGTCCTGAGAAGATTGGCTCTTCATTTTTGGTTTACAAGACCAGGGTAATTTTTATACTATCGGGACATTAATTTCATTTTAGTATCTTGTCTTCAATAATTCCGGAGATTGGTATTAGGATGAGGATAATTGAGAAGTAGCTGATGGAGGCTAGTTGACCAATGATGATGAATGGGTGTTCTACTGGTTGGCCTCCAATTCATGTTAGGATAAGGAGGTTGGCTGCTAGGATTCAGTATAGGGTTTGGGTGATTGGGCGGAAAGTTAGGCTGCGTTGTTTTGAGGTATGTAAGAATGGTAGGAAGGCTAGGATAAGGATTGATAGGACTAGGGCCACGACTCCTCCTAGTTTGTTGGGGATAGATCGTAGAATGGCGTAGGCAAAGAGAAAGTATCATTCTGGCTTGATGTGTGGTGGAGTATTTAGGGGGTTAGCGGGTGTGTAGTTGTCTGGGTCTCCTAGTAGGTCTGGGGAGAATAGTACTAGGGTTATTAAGAATAGAAGTAGCATGAATACTCCTAGGAGGTCTTTGATTGTGTAATATGGGTGGAATGGGATTTTGTCCGCGTTGGAGTTTAGTCCTGTGGGGTTGTTTGATCCTGTTTCGTGTAGAAAGAGGAGATGTACGATTGCAAGGGCTGCGATGATGAATGGGAGGATGAAGTGGAAGGCGAAAAATCGGGTTAAGGTTGCTTTGTCTACTGAGAAACCTCCTCAGATTCATTCAACTAGGGTGGTTCCGATGTAAGGGATAGCTGATAGTAGGTTTGTAATTACTGTAGCTCCTCAGAAAGATATTTGTCCTCATGGAAGTACGTAACCCATGAATGCGGTTGCTATGACTGTAAATAGTAGGATAACCCCAATGTTCCATGTTTCCAAGAAGGTGTAGGATCCGTAATACATTCCTCGTCCTACGTGGAGGTATAGGCAGATGAAGAATGTAGAGGCTCCGTTGGCATGTAGGTATCGAATTAGTCAGCCGTAGTTTACATCTCGGCAGATGTGGGTGACTGATGAGAATGCTGTTGTAGTGTCGGATGTGTAGTGTATTGCTAGGAATAGGCCTGTGATGATTTGGATTATGAGGCATACTCCTAGGAGAGAACCGAAGTTTCATCATGATGAGATGTTGGATGGGGCAGGAAGGTCGATGAAAGAGTGATTAATAATTTTGAGCAAGGGGTGGGATTTTCGAATGTTTGTCATTAGATGTTTCTATAGTTGAATTACAACGATGATTTTTCATGTCATTGGTCACAGTTAAATGCTGTGTAGAAATGATGACAAATTATATGTTTATTTTAAGTTTATTGTTTTTGGCTGGTTGTTTAGGGTTGGCGTTGAAGCCTTCGCCTATTTATGGGGGGTTTGGGTTGATTGTTAGTGGATGTATTGGGTGTCTGATGGTTTTAGGTTTTGGGGGTTCATTTTTGGGTTTAATGGTATTTTTGATTTATTTGGGTGGGATGTTGGTTGTGTTTGGGTACACGACTGCTATGGCTACTGAGGAATATCCGGAGACTTGAGGTTCTAATTGGTTTATTTTTAGTTTTTTTGTTTTGGGTCTTTTTATGGAATTAGTAGTGTTTTATTTACTTAGTTTGAATAATAAGGTTGAGTTAGTTGATTTTAATAGTCTGGGTGATTGATTAATGTATGAGATTGATGATGTGGGGGTGATGTTGGAAGGTGGTATTGGGGTTGCGGGAATGTATAGTTGCGCTACTTGAATAATGGTGGTGGCTGGGTGGTCGTTATTTGCAGGGATTTTTATTATTATTGAAATCACTCGGGATTAAGTATATGTAAAATAAAGATTAGTGAGATTGTGATGAGGAAAGATAGGAAGTACAGTTTGATCAGTCCTTTTTGATTGGCTATTATTTTGGATAGGTGAGTATGGGTGATTGAGGTTGATTTTGGAATTGTTTTTTCTAGTCAGATTAGGTCTAGAAGGTTTAGGGACATTTTGTAGCTGGAATTTAGTGTTTTTTGGGGGATAGCTCGGTGTATAATTGATGGAAAGTAGCCTAGTGATGTTGAGAATAGTGAGGGTCGGGTGGGTTTGTTTGTTGATGAGAAATTTAGGGTTAGGTTGTTGAGTTCTAGGGCGATGGTGAAGCCTAAAATTGTAATGAATAGGGCTGTTATTTTTAGATACCAAGGTATCGTAAGAACTTGAATGTTAGTTGGAGGGATGTTTAGTGAGATAAGAAAGCCTGCTATGATGCTTCCTAGCGCTAGGCGTTTAATTGGATTAATGAGATTTGGGTTGTTTTCGTTAATGGTGATTAGTGGGGAGTAGCGTGGTTTTGTTATGGTAACGAAGTAGATGATTCGTATGCTGTATATGGCAGTTATGGATGTGGCAATTAAAGTAATTATTAGGGCTCAGGCGTTGGTATTACACGTGTTAATGGCTTCGATGATAAGGTCTTTTGAATAGAATCCTGTGAGGAAGGGCATGCCGGTTAGAGCTAGGCTTCCGATAATAAGGCAGGATGATGTAAATGGTATCACTTTTATTATGTTGCCTATTTTTCGAATGTCTTGTTCGTCGTTTAGGCTGTGAATGATGGATCCAGAGCATATGAATAGTATGGCTTTGAAGAATGCGTGAGTGCAGATATGGAGGAAGGCTAGGTAGGGTTGGTTAATTCCTAGTGTAACCATTATAAGGCCTAGTTGGCTGGATGTGGAGAAGGCTACAATCTTTTTGATGTCGTTTTGGGTGAGTGCGCAGATTGCTGTGAATAATGTGGTAATGGCTCCAAGGCATAGTATGGCTGTTATGATAGTGCTATTGTTTGAGGTTAGTGGGTGAAATCGGATTATTAGGAAGATTCCTGCAACAACTATAGTGCTTGAATGTAGTAGGGCGGATACAGGAGTTGGGCCTTCCATGGCTGATGGTAGTCATGGGTGAAGACCAAATTGGGCGGATTTTCCTGTGGCTGCGATTAGGAGTCCCATGAGGGGTACCAGGTTGCTGTTATTGGTTAGGAAGATTTGTTGGAGTTCTCAAGAGTTTATATTTAGGCAGAACCAGGTTATAGCTAGGATAAAACCAATGTCTCCTACTCGGTTATATAGGATTGCTTGGAGGGCTGCTGTATTGGCATCTGCACGGCCGTACCATCATCCGATTAGTAGGAAGGATATGATTCCTACGCCTTCTCATCCGATGAAGAGTTGAAATAGATTATTAGCTGAGGTTAAGATTAGTATAGTAATTAGGAATAGTATTAGGTATTTAATGAATCGGTTAATGTGGGGGTCAGAATGTATGTATCATGAGGAGAATTGTATGATTGATCATGTTACGAATAGGGCTACGGATAGGAATAGGGTTGAGAAATAGTCAATTTTAAAGCTCATATTAAGTTTAATAGAGTTAATGGTTAGTCAGTGTCAGTTAGTGATTATGTATTCTGTGTTGTAGTGCAAGAATAATAGTAAGGGTAATAGGCTGAGGAAAAATGAGAATTTAATTGATGAGGTAGCATATGATGGGAAGTCAATTAGTTTGGGTAGGTTGGTTGTGGAGATAATGATTGGTGCTGTGAGTAAGACTAAGATTATAAGGATTGCGGATGTTATTATATTTATTACTTTTATTTGGAGTTGCACCAAAGTCTTTGGTTCCTAAGACCAATAGATTACTTCTATCCTATGAAAGTAAGAAAGCCATATGTTTAGGTATGGGCGCGTGAATTAGCAGTTCTTGCATACTTTCTTGGTAAATAAGGAATTTGATTTCCTGTTGTTAGATTCACAGTCTAATGTTTTTTGTAAACTATATCTACATATTGTCAGGCCTGTGATGAGTTTGGGGTTGATTGTTAATAGTATGAGGGGAATAATGTGGAGGGCCATAAGTGTTAATTCTCGTGTGTGAGAGGGTTGAAGGTTATTTATATGGCTGGTTAGTTTGCCTCGTTGGGTTGTAATAATTATGTATATTGAATATGTCCCTGTGATGACAATGTTTGCTGCTGTGAGGATGATAGAGGGGTTTGATCAGGAGAATGTTGCTATGATGATGAATAATTCTCCTATAAGGTTGATTAGGGGTGGTAGGGCTAAGTTGGCTAAACTTGCTAGTAGTCATCATGTTGCTATTAGTGGGAAGATTATTTGTAATCCTCGAGCTATAATTATAGTACGACTATGAATTCGTTCATAGTTGGTGTTTGCTAGACAGAATAGGAGTGATGAAGTTAGACCATGTGCAATTATTAGTATGGTAGCTCCTATGAAACTTCATGGTGTTTGAATTATAATGGCTGTAATAACTAGGGCTATATGACTTACTGATGAGTATGCAATTAATGATTTTAAGTCTGTTTGGCGTAAGCAGATTGAGCTAGTTATGATTATTCCTCATAGTGAGAGTATAATGAATGGATAGGCTAGGGATTTTGTTAGAGGATCCAGGATGATGGAAACTCGTATTATTCCGTAGCCCCCTAGTTTTAGGAGGATTGCTGCTAGGATTATGGAACCAGCAATTGGAGCTTCTACATGGGCTTTTGGAAGTCATAGATGTACTCCATATAATGGTATTTTAATTATAAATGCTATTATGCATGCTAGTCATATGATGTTGTTGGATCATGTTGGGGATAAAGGTTGTGTTGTGAGGGAGAGGATTAGGAAGTTGAGTGTCCCTATTGAATTTTGGATTGAGATTAGGGCAATTAAAAGTGGGATAGAGCCGATTAATGTGTAAAATAGGAAGTAAATACCTGCGTTAAGGCGTTCTGTCTGATTGCCTCATCGGGTAATGATAATTAATGTTGGGATTAGAGTGGCTTCGAATAAGATGTAAAATAAGATGAGTTCTGTTGTGGAAAATGTTATGATAAGTAAGGTTTGAAGGCTAATGAGTATTGAGATGTAAAGTTTTTGATGCATGAGGTTTTCTTTTTTTATATGGTTCTGGCTAGCGAGGATTATTAGTGGAAGTAACCAGGTTGTTAGAATAATTAGTGGGGTAGATAGTGGGTCGGAAGAGAATGTAATTGAGAAATTTAGGTGATTTTCGTCATTCTGTCATAGTAGTGATAAGCTCATTAGGCTTACTATAAAGCTGTAGGAGGTAACGTTAGTTCAGACTTTTTTGTTGTTTGAGAGTCATGTTAGTGGAAGAAGTATGAGTGAGGGGAAAATAATTTTTAGCATTGTAGGAGGTTGAGGTTTTGTACATAATCTGTTCCATAAGTGTTTGAAATTTTTGCTAGTAGGGCTAGGCCTACTGCTGCTTCGCAGGCTGCAAAGACTAGAATGGTGATTGGAATGGTTATGGAGACTATGGAGTTGGAATTTAATGTGGATGTTGAGGTTATGATGAAAAGGGATAGTATTATTCCTTCTAGGCAAAGGAGGGTGGATATTAGGTGGGAGCGAAATATAAGGGTACCTAGAAGAGATAATGTGAAGGCTAGGGTTAAATTTAGGAAGGCAGATGTCATTGTTGGTAATTATGATTGTATCATAATCTAATGAGTCGAAATCATTAATTTTGTTTAAACTAATTACCAGTTATTCTGTTCATTCAAGTCCTTTTTGTGTTCATTCATAGCTTAGGCCGAGAGACAAGATAGTAATTAGGATAAAGGCGGTTGTTGTTATTGTAGTAATGTTAGTTGTTTGTACTGCTCACGGGAGGGGAAGTAGAAGGGCGATTTCTAGGTCGAACAGAAGAAATGTAATAGCTACTAAGAAAAATTTTATTGAAAAAGGGAGGCGTGCAGAACTTGTTGGGTCAAATCCACATTCATATGGGTTTGCTTTTTCGGAGTAGAGGTTTATTTGAGGTAATCAGAATGCGATTATAATAAGGATAAAAGATAGGGTAATGTTAATTGTAATAATGATAAATAGGTTGATTACTCTCTTCTGAATTTTTTCAGAATTTACTGATTGGAAGTCAGTTGTATTGTTTATACTAAGGGAGTATGATCCTCATCAATAAATAGAAACGTATAGGAATAGTCAAACTACGTCTACGAAGTGCCAGTATCATGCTGCTGCTTCAAATCCAAAATGGTGTTTTGATGTGAAATGGAATTTTAGTTGTCGTAGTAAGCAGATAATGAGAAAAGTTGAGCCAATAATTACATGTAGGCCGTGGAATCCTGTTGCTATGAAGAATGTTGAGCCATAAATTCCGTCTGAAATGGAAAATGATGTTTCAAAATATTCTGAAGCTTGGAGGGTGGTGAAGTATAGTCCTAGGAGGATAGTGATTAGTAAGGCTTGGTTTATGTGGTTTCGGTTACCTTCTATGAGGCTGTGATGTGCTCATGTAATTGAGACTCCTGATGCCAGGAGGACTGATGTGTTTAGAAGGGGTACTTCCAGGGGATTCAAGGGGATAATTCCTGTTGGGGGTCAGCAACCGCCTAGGTCGTGGGTTGGGGCTAGGCTGGAATGGTAGAATGCTCAGAAAAACCCGGAGAAGAAAAATACTTCAGAGATAATGAATAGAATTATTCCATATCGTAGGCCTTTCTGTACAATAGGGGTGTGGTGTCCTTGGTATGTTCCTTCACGAATAATATCTCGTCATCATTGATATATAGTTAGAATGTTTGTTAGTAGGCCTAGTGATAGGAGAATTGTGGAGTTGTAGTGGAATCATATTACTAAGCCGGATGTGAGTAGAAGGGCTGATAGTGCTCCTGTTAGTGGTCATGGGCTTGGGTTTACTATGTGATATGCGTGGGTTTGGTGGGTCATTATGTGTTATCATGTAGGTACAGGCTTACTAGGAGAGTAAATACGTAGGCTTGAATTAAGGCTACGGCGAATTCGAGCATTGTAAGTAGGAGAAGGATGATAAATGTGATTGTAGCGGTTGGCGGGCTGATGTTTATGAGTACTAGAGTAGCTCCTCCGATCAGGTGTATTAATAGGTGGCCTGCTGTGATATTTGCTGTTAGTCGTACTGCTAGTGCTATTGGTTGAATAAATAGGCTGATAGTTTCGATAACGATTAGTATGGGAATGAGTGAGATAGGTGTTCCTTGTGGTAGGAAGTGGGCTAGGGAGTTTTTTAGTTTGTGTCGAAATCCTAAGATTACGGCCCCTGCTCATAGAGGGATGGCTATGCTTAGGTTTATGGACAGTTGAGTGGTGGGGGTGAATGTATGGGGAAGTAAACCTAGAAGATTAGTTGAGCCGATGAATATAATTAGTGATACGATTATTAGTGCTCAGGTTCGTCCTTTCGGTGTGTGAATCAGCATTATTTGTTTAATGATAAGTTTAACTAGTCAATGTTGGAATGAGTGTAGGCGGTTGCTAATTAGGCGTTCTGATGATGGAAATAGAATTGATGGGAATATAATGATGGTTACGACAATTGGTAGACCTATTACTGTTGGGGTAATGAAAGAGGCAAATAGATTTTCGTTCATTTTAATTCTCAAGGGTTGTTTGTTTTTTCTGTGGTTAGGATTTTGGGTGAGGGAGCTGTGGGGAAGGTTTGGGAAGAGATTTTTAGTTGAAACAGAATAAATAATGTAATTATTGAGGAGATGATTGTAATAAATCATGTAGATGTGTCTAGTTGTGGCATATCATTGTGGAGATTTATGGTCTCTAACTTTAACTTAAAAGGTTAACGCTCTAAGCTTCGCAATGAGTTTAAATTATAGAAGCTGATCAGTTTTCGAAATGTTTTAGTGGTACTATTTCTAGTACGATAGGTATGAAGCTGTGGTTTGATCCGCAGATTTCGGAGCATTGTCCGTAGAATAAGCCAGGACGGTTTGATGTTACTGTGGCTTGGTTAAGGCGGCCTGGGATTGCATCGGTTTTTAGCCCTAGTGAAGGAACAGCTCATGAGTGTAGGACGTCTTCTGATGAAATTAATATACGAATTGGGAGTTCTATGGGTAGGACTACTCGATTGTCAACTTCTAGCAGGCGAAGCTCCCCTGGTTTCAAGTCGTTGGTTGGGATCATGTAGGAGTCAAAGCATAGGTCTTCATAGTCGGTGTACTCGTAGCTTCAGTATCATTGGTGGCCTATAGTTTTTACTGTTAAAACTGGGTTATTGATTTCGTCTATTATGTATAAAATTCGTAGAGAGGGGAGGGCAATTATAATGAGAATAACAGCTGGAAGAATTGTTCAAATTGTTTCTACTTCTTGAGCGTCTATTGTGCTTGTATGTGTTAGTTTTGTTGTTAGTATCAGTGAAATAATGTAGAGTACTAGTGAGCTAATGAGGAAAACAATTATTAGGGTGTGATCATGGAAATTTATGAGTTCTTCTATGATAGGTGATGTAGCGTCTTGTAAGCCAAGTTGAAATGGATAAGCCATGTAAGATATATAGGTTTTAATCTATAATTTAACCTTGACAAGGTTATGTAATTGTTTTACTAATATCTCATCTCATTGAGAAAGACATAGTGGTTATGAAATTGGCTTGAAACCAGTTGTGGGGGGTTCGAATCCTTCCTTTCTTACTTAACTTTAACGTAGGAAGGCTCTTCGAATGTATGGTAAGGTGGGGGACATCCGTGAAGTCATTCTAGGTTTGTTGAAGAGTAGGAAACTGAAAGTACTTCTCGTTTTGATGCGAAGGCTTCTCAAATTATAAAGATTATAACAAGGACAGCTGTAAGTGAGATGAATGAGCCTATAGATGAGATTGTGTTTCATGTAGTATAGGCATCTGGGTAGTCGGAGTATCGGCGAGGTATCCCTGATAGTCCTAGGAAATGTTGAGGGAAGAATGTTATGTTAACACCCACGAATATAATGGCGAAATGAGCTTTTGCTCATGTGTCGTCTAGGGTATATCCTGAGAATAGTGGGAATCAGTGGACAAAGCCAGCTATAATGGCGAATACTGCTCCTATAGATAGTACATAGTGGAAATGGGCTACTACATAGTATGTGTCATGAAGTACAATGTCAAGTGATGAGTTGGATAGGACAATTCCAGTTAGGCCTCCTACTGTGAATAGGAAGATAAACCCTAAGGCTCATAGTATGGCGGGGGATCATTTGATATTACCTCCATGTAAGGTAGCAAGTCAGCTAAATACTTTCGGTGGAATTGCGATAATTATAGTGGCAGATGTAAAGTAGGCTCGTGTATCTACGTCTAGGCCTACTGTAAATATATGGTGTGCTCATACGATAAATCCTAGGAAGCCGATAGATATTATGGCTCAAACTATTCCTATATATCCGAATGGTTCTTTTTTCCCAGAGTAGTAGGTAACTACGTGTGAGATAATTCCAAATCCTGGGAGGATAAGAATGTAGACTTCTGGGTGTCCAAAGAATCAGAATAGGTGTTGATAGAGGATTGGGTCTCCACCTCCGGCAGGATCGAAGAAAGTGGTATTTAGATTACGATCTGTAAGGAGTATGGTAATACCCGCTGCTAATACTGGTAATGAAAGAAGTAGTAGGACGGCTGTAATTAATACTGATCATACAAAGAGAGGTGTCTGGTATTGGGTTATGGCAGGGGGTTTCATGTTAATAATTGTTGTAATAAAGTTAATAGCTCCTAAGATGGAGGACACTCCGGCTAGGTGAAGGGAGAAAATAGTTAAATCTACAGATGCTCCTGCGTGGGCCAGGTTTCCAGCTAAAGGAGGATATACTGTTCATCCTGTTCCTGCTCCGGCTTCTACTATGGAGGATGCTAGGAGAAGTAGAAATGATGGAGGAAGCAATCAAAAGCTTATGTTATTTATTCGTGGAAATGCTATGTCAGGGGCTCCGATTATTAGTGGTACAAGTCAGTTTCCGAAGCCTCCGATTATTATCGGCATTACTATGAAGAAAATCATTACGAATGCATGGGCTGTAACGATAACGTTGTAGATTTGGTCATCGCCTAGGAGTGCGCCTGGCTGTCCTAATTCAGCTCGAATTAAAATGCTTAGGGCTGTTCCTACTATTCCTGCTCAGGCACCAAATAATAAATAGAGGGTTCCAATATCTTTGTGGTTGGTTGAAAAGAGTCAACGGTTTACGAACATAGGTAAGATGGCTGAGTAAGGCATTAGACTGTAAATCTAAAGACAGGGGTTAAATTCCCCTTCTTACCAAAAAGCCTTAAGGTGATTATCATGTCGAATTGCAAATTCGAAGGTGTAGAGATCCCCTCTACTAAGGCTTCTCCCGCCTCTTTTCTGATAGGCGGGAGAAGTAGATTGAAGCCAGTAAATAGGGTATTTAGCTGTTAACTAAATTTTCGTAGGTTTAAATCCTTCCAATCTAGTTAAGGTCTTAGCTTAATTAAAGCAGTTGATTTGCATTCAATAGATGTAGGGTATAGTCTTACAGTCCTTATTCAGAAGTTAAACTTGTTTGTTTTCTAAGGGCTTTGAAGGCTCTTGGACTTTATATCCTAAACTTCTATGTTATTAGTTGGGGTGAAAGTGGTAGGGTTAGGGTGCTTAGTACTGTTAGTGTTGGTAAAATGAGGTTATATTTTAGGTTTGTGTGGTGGGAAGTTATTTTGGAGTTATTGTTGGTTGGAAATATGGTGAGGGATATAGAATAAATTAGTCGGGTGTAGAAGAATAGGTTTAATAGGGCTATTATGGCTATTAGTGTTGATAGGATTGAGCAGTTATTTTTTAAGAGTTCTGAGATGATCGCTCATTTTGGTAGGAATCCTGTGAGGGGAGGGAGTCCTCCTATAGATAGGAGGACGATGGATGCTATAGTTAGGATTATGGGGGTTTTGTTTCATGTTAATGAGAATGAGTTGATTGTGGTTGCTGAATTTATTATGAGTGAGATGAATATTGGGATGGTTAATAGGATGTAAATTATTAGGTTTAGGAGTATTAAGTTAGGATTATATGGGAGGATTGCTACTATTCAACCTATATGGGCGATTGATGAGTATGCTATGATTTTTCGTGTTTGTGTTTGGTTTAGGCCTCCTCAGGCGCCGATAAAGACTGATGTAATTGCGAGGATGGTTGTGATGGTTGGGTTTAGTAGTTGATAGATTTGGTATAAGATTGATAGTGGAGCAATTTTTTGTCATGTCAGTAGGATTAGTCCGATGTGCATGGGAATTCCTTGGGTGACTTCGGGTAGCCAGTAGTGGAATGGGGCTAGTCCAAGTTTTATGGCTAGTGAGATGAGCGTTATGTTGAGTAGCATATTGTTAGTATGTTGTTGAAACATTCATATTCCTGATTGTTTGTAATTTAGGATAATGGCTAGTAATATGATTATTGAGGCTGTAGCTTGTGTGAGGAAATATTTTGTTGCTGCTTCAGTTGATCGTGGACTTTTTTTGTCAGTTAGTAGGGGAACAATAGATAAAAGGCTTACTTCTAATCCGACTCACATTAGGAGTAAGTTGGAGCTAGATATTGTGATTACGGGCCCTATGAGGATGGTGAAGTAAATGATGATGAGGGTGATTGGATTTATTAGTACGGGAAGGGTTTAGACCAACATTTTCGGGGTATGGGCCCGATAGCTTAGTTAGCTGACCTTACTACATAGGATGGGGTGTATTGGTAGCACGAAGAATTTTGAATTCTTAAGTGTAGGTTCAATTCCTACTATCCTAGAAATAAGAGGGTTCAAACCTCTATAATTTACTCTATCAAAGTAACTCTTTTGTCAGACATATTTCTATGTGTAGGGTGGAATTCCCGCTAGAAAAACTGGGATAGAGATATATCATATGCAGAATGCTAGTGTTAGGGGGAGGAAATTTTTTCATAGGAGGTGTATTAGTTGATCATATCGGAAACGAGGGTAGGATGCTCGGATTCATAGGAAAGTTGTGGATAGCAGTAATGTTTCCGTTATGAAGTTGATTGAGTATAATTCAGGGTGGTTGATGTAGTATAGGGGTCCTAGAAATACAATTGATGTTAAAGCATTTATTAAGATAATGTTAGTGTACTCAGCTATGAAGAATAGGGCGAATGGTCCTGCGGCGTATTCTACGTTAAAGCCTGAAACTAGTTCTGATTCTCCTTCTGTGAGGTCAAAGGGGGCTCGGTTGGTTTCTGCTAGAGTTGAGATGTATCATATTATGGCTATTGGTCAGGCAGGGACTAGTAGTCAGATATGTTCTTGTGTAGTGATAAGTATTTGTAGGGAGAATGAGCCGCTTATTAGGAGGACGGATAAGAGGATGATGGCTATTGTGACTTCGTAGGAGATGGTTTGGGCAACGGCTCGTAGGGCTCCAAATAGGGAGTATTTTGAATTTGATGCCCATCCTGATCATAGAATGGAATAGACTGAGAGGCTTGATGTAGCGAGAATGAATAGTATACCTAGGTTAAGGTTAATGAGGGGGTGGGGTATTGGTAGGGGAACCCATAGGCTTAGGGCTAGTGTAAGAGATAGGGTTGGTGCGATGATGAATAGTGATATTGAGGTAGTTAAGGGGCGCATGGGTTCTTTTATAAATAGTTTTATGGCATCTGCAAATGGTTGTAGAATGCCGTACGGGCCTACGATGTTGGGACCTTTACGTAATTGTATGTAGCCTAAGATTTTCCGTTCTACTAAGGTGAGGAAGGCTATGGCAATTAGGATTGGGATTAGAAGTGTTAGGATATTAATAAAGTACATTATTAGGGAGAGGATTTGAACCTCTGGGAAGAAGGTTTTAAGTCTTACGCAATTGCCTGGCTCTGCCACCCTAATGACCTTGTCTAGGTTTATTTATTGGACATACATATTTTGTTGAGATTTTTTTCATAAATTTGTTGGGAGCACTTGTGGTAAGGTGGCTCCATTTCTCTTGTCCTTTCGTACTGGGAGAAATTGTAAATAGATAGAAACCGACCTGGATTGCTCCGGTCTGAACTCAGATCACGTAGGACTTTAATCGTTGAACAAACGAACCATTAATAGCTTCTGCACCATTGGGATGTCCTGATCCAACATCGAGGTCGTAAACCCTGATTGTCGATATGAACTCTTAAATAGGATTGCGCTGTTATCCCTAGGGTAACTTGGTCCGTTGATCAATAATTGGGTCAATTGGATATTAGTATTACTTTGACTTGTAGGTCTAGGTTAAAATCGTTCGGAGGATTTTTTGTTCTCCGAGGTCACCCCAACCGAAATTTTTTAGTTTATACTTATTTTGTTTTAGTCCGTTAGGTTATTTCATATAAGTTAAACTAGTAAATTAAAGCTCCATAGGGTCTTCTCGTCTTATTGTGATATTCCAGCCTCTTCACTGGAAGGTCAATTTCACTGATTGAAAGTAAGAGACAGTTGAGCCCTCGTTTAGCCATTCATTCTAGTCCCTAATTAAGGAACAAGTGATTATGCTACCTTTGCACGGTCAGGATACCGCGGCCGTTTAACTTTAGTCACTGGGCAGGCAATGCCTCTAATACTTGTTATGCTAGAGGTGATGTTTTTGGTAAACAGGCGGGGCTCGTGTTTGCCGAGTTCCTTTTACTTTTTTTAATCTTTCCTTAGAGCACACCTGTGTTGGGTTAACGAGTTGGTATTAGGTGGTTTTATTGTGGGATTAACATCTATAGTTCGATAATTGACAATGGTTATCCGGGTTGTCATACACTTGTGCTAGGAGAATTAGTTCTTGTTACTCATATTAACAGTATTTCATCTATGGTTTTATAGATTAGCCCAATCTATAGTATAGGAATTTATTAAGGTTTGTGGGATTAGTGTGTATATAAGTGTGTTGAGCTTGAACGCTTTCTTTATTGATGGCTGCTTTTAAGCCTACAATGGTTGGGTTAATTATAAGTTATTTATTCACTATTTAAGGTTTTTTCCTTACCTAAAGAGCTGTCCCTCTTTTGGCTATATTTTAAGTTTACATTTTGATTAGTTGTTCTTATGGTAAACTTAAAGTTGAACTGAAATTCTTTTTTGGGCAACCAGCTATCACCAAGCTCGGTAGGCTTTTCACCTCTACCTAAAAATCTTCCCACTATTTTGCTACATAGACGGGTTGATTCATGAAATTGTTTTTAGGTAGCTCGTTTGGTTTCGGGGTTTTTAGCTTAAATTCTTTTTGTTAAGATTTTTCTAGTTAATTCATTATGCAAAAGGTACAAGGTTTAATCTTTGCTTGTTTTTACTTTAGACTAGTCTTTCATCATTCCCTTACGGTACTTTCTCTATAGCGCCTGGTATTAAATTTCTTTCTCCAATACTTTTTGAGTTGAATGTTTTAATTTATGTGATGGTTTAGTTATGTTAGTTGATTTTAGGGCTAGGGTTGGTTCAAAGTGTTCATTTTTATGAATTCTTCTGGGTGTAGGCCAGATGCTTTGTAATTAAGCTACACTGTGATTATTCCAAGCACACTTTCCAGTATGCTTACCTTGTTACGACTTATCTCCTCTCATAAATTTGTTGGTGGAATTATGTATAGGTATGTATCAATTTAATTTGAGGAGGGTGACGGGCGGTGTGTGCGTACTTCATTGCTCTATTCAATTAAGCTCTCTATTCTTAATTTACTACTAAATCCTCCTTTGTCCTTTAGTTTCATAAAGGGTTTCGTAATGTTCTTTGAAAAGAAAATGTAGCCCATTTCTTTCCACTTCATTGGCTACACCTTGACCTAACGTTTTTATGTTTGTTCTTGTGCTTACTTTGGTGCCTTTTTAGGGTTTGCTGAAGATGGCGGTATATAGGCTGAATTAGCAAGAAGTGGTAAGGTGGAACGGGGTTTATCGATTATAGAACAGGCTCCTCTAGATGGATATAAAGTACCGCCAAGTCCTTTGAGTTTTAAGCTGTGGCTAGTAGTTCTCTGGCAAACATTTTTGTAGATGTAATTATTAAGGTTTAGGGCTAAGCATAGTGGGGTATCTAATCCCAGTTTGGATCTTAGCTATCGTGCGTTATATAAATAGTTAGAATTACTTTCGTTATTGGTTTTAGGTCCTAACAATGAATTTTCACATATAAGTTGGATTTTAATTCTATTGTGTGGTTTATAGTTGGCACGTTTTACGCCGGAAAATAATTAGTTTGGGTTAATCGTATGACCGCGGTGGCTGGCACGAAATTTACCAACCCTGAGAGGTATAGCTTAGTCAAACTTTCGTTTATTGCTTAATATTTATCACTGCTGAGTCCCGTGGGGGTGTGGCTAGGCAAGGCGTCTTAAGCTATATTGTGTTTATGTGCTTGATGCCCTCTCCTTAAGTTTTGGACAAATGTTTAAGGGATTTTACACCGGTTTATGGATGTTTGCATGTGTAATCTTACCTCCAACTAATTATAAGGCCAGGACCAAACCTTTGTGTTTATGGGATTTTTGATAATCCATCTAAGCATTTTCAGTGCTTTGCTTTATTATAAGCTACATTAAC